AATTGAAGCTAAAATTGATTACTGTTCTTATACAGTTCGAACTATTTATGGGGTGTTAGGAATAAAAATTTGGATATTCGTAGACGAAGACTAAAAAACTTTATTTGTCTTTCCATTTTATCCAACGATAAAAAACAAAACTAGGTAGTATAACACTACCCAGATCTAGTAATAAAAAAATTGCAGTGTTCTTTTTTTATGTTTAAGAAAAAAATAAGCAATTCTATAAGATTGAATAAAAATTTCCATCAAAACTCCTTTGATATAATTGCTATGCTTAGTGTGTGACTCGTTGGTTTAGGATTCTATTAGATTAAGATAAAAAAAAAAATAAAAAAGAACTTACCTATATATAAGATAAGAGCAACTAATAACTAGAGATAAGAGCAACTAATAACTAGAGCATTTATAAATAACCTAAGCAACTCATTGCTTCGCATTATCTGGATCAAAAAAAATCAGTCAAGAGATGATAGGCTGATCATATCATTGTAGCAACTGAAAAAAAAATAAAGAAATATGATTAGATTATAAGTTATGAAAGGTAATCAAAAAGTATGCGGATAAATGGAAGGATGAAAGAAAGAAAGAAAAAATTTAATATTAATGATATATGATTCCAATTTGGAAAGTCTATGAGGTCACTGTAAGAAAAGCAATGTAAAAAAGCATCAATACAGATTCATTCATAATAATTAGAGAAATCTGTTCCGAAAACAAAAAATTAAGAGCCTTGAGCCAATAAAAACTGAGAAAATTGACTCAAAAAGAAATTAAAAAATGAAATTCAAAATTTCATGTAAGAGCTCCATTGTAGAATTCGGGTCTAACGATTAATCAAGAAGCGATGGGAACGACGGAACCCATGAATATAGAGGATTCTAGTGAAAAAAAAATCTTAGTAATTCATTGGACAGGATGGCGGAATAAACCAGAAACTTTATTATCTATTCAGATTTTGATTCTGAGACCTCGTGGGATAAACATCAAACTTAAATAGATAGTGAAAGAGTAAATATTCGCCAGCGAAAAATTGGTTTTTTTCACATAAAAAAGAAGTAATAAAATACGAAAAAAAAAAAATTAAAAAGATAAAAAAAAGAAAATAAGGATTTGTTAGAATATTCTAACTCTAACTTTAACAAAAACGACATTCGAGATGATGATATGACGTTATTTTAAAATAAATAGAATTCATCTTGGATTCCATTTCGAAAAAGACATACACAAATTTAGAAGAGATCAGATGAAATTTTTTAAAATACCATGATTAATAGGATTAATCATTAACTACATCTATATCTTAATACAAGCTTTTTTAGTCCTTTTATTCGCGAGGAGCTGAATGAGAAGAAACTCTCATGTTCAGTTCTGTAGTAGAGATGGAATTTCTAATTTAGAAAAAACCCATCAATTATAACCCAAAAAGAACCAGATTTCGTAAACAACATCGAGGAAGACTAAAAGGAATATCTTCTCGTGGGAATCGTATTTGTTTTGGCAGATATGCTCTTCAAACACTTGAACCCGCTTGGATCACATCTAGACAAATAGAAGCAGGGCGGCGAGCAATGACACGAAATGTACGACGTGGTGGAAAAATTTGGGTACGTATATTTCCAGACAAACCCGTTACAGTAAGACCTGCGGAAACGCGTATGGGTTCTGGGAAAGGATCCCCCGAGTATTGGGTAGCTGTGGTTAAACCAGGTAAAATCCTTTATGAAATGGGTGGTGTACCCGAAAATATAGCCAGAAAAGCTATTTCAATAGCGGCATCAAAAATGCCTATAAAAACCCAATTCATTATTTCTGAATAGGAATATAGAATGAAAAAGCTAACTAACATTTAAGGATAAAAAGATTATAAGTTTTCTTTTTTTGACAAACAATATTTTTTTACTTCGTCCTTTGCATTAAAAGAAGAGATACAAAAAAATGATATGATTCAACCACAAACCTATTTGAATGTAGCAGACAACAGCGGGGCTCGAGAATTGATGTGTATTCGAATAATAGGAGCTAGTAATCGCCGATATGCTCATATTGGTGACGTTATTGTTGCTGTAATCAAGGAAGCAATACCAAATACTCCTCTAGAAAGATCAGAAGTGATCAGAGCTGTAATTGTACGTACCTGTAAAGAACTCAAACGTAACAATGGGATGATAATACGATATGATGACAATGCCGCCGTTGTCATTGATCAAGAAGGAAATCCAAAAGGAACTCGAGTTTTTGGGGCGATCCCACGGGAATTGAGACAATTAAACTTTACTAAAATAGTTTCATTAGCTCCTGAGGTATTATAAGACCTAAATTTCGATAGTTAGTATAGGATTAAAAAAATGGTATTGAAATAAAATTAATTAATAGATTGTGTATCACGCATATACCCTTAAATAATAAAATATTACTAATTTAATTCATATACATATATTAATATATAATTCGTCTATATCTATATAGAAATAAAAGAAAAAGAACATGTTGATTATATCAAAATTATAGAACAATAAGGAATTTTAAATTATCATGGGGAAAGACACTATTGCTGATATAATAACCTCTATACGAAATGCTGACATGAATAGAAAAGGAACGGTTCGGATAGGATCGACTAACATCACCGAAAGCATTGTTAAAATACTTTTACGAGAGGGTTTTATCGAAAACGTAAGGAAACATCGTGAAAACAACCAATATTTTTTGATTTTAACACTAAAACATAAACGAAATAAAAAAGAATCCTATAAAACTATTTTAAATTTAAAGAGAATAAGTCGACCGGGTCTACGAATCTATTCTAACTCTCAACGAATTCCACGGATTTTAGGCGGAATAGGAATTGTAATCCTTTCTACTTCTCAAGGTATAATGACAGACCGAGAAGCTCGATTAAAAAGAATCGGCGGAGAAATTTTGTGTTATATATGGTAATCCTTTTAATATAAAAATTTTATATCCGGAACTTACCATTTGTTAAAAAAGGGGGGTTGTGTAATACCACCCCTGTTTATAATGTTTTACCTTGAATGAAATTAAAGAAAAAATGAATTAATGAAAGTTTTATTTTTGAATCACTTCCGAACGGCATGGTTCGATTTTGTTTAGATATTAAGGATTTGTTTGATTTTAGGTCATGCTTCTGAAAGGATTCGACACTTTTTTTGATAGGTATACGTATAGGAAAAAAAGACAAATTTTAGTAAGTTCTTAGGTATAAGTTAATCAGGGGATAGGTATTTTCTAGACTCCATAACAAAGATTCAAATGAGTAAGTGGTTTTTTCAATTTCAACATTCCTTTGACGAAGATACAATTCCAGATTCAAAAATATCAAGAAACCTTTTTTTCGTCCAACAATAAGTATATTCAGAGAATTAAGGAATAACAACTATGAAAATAAGGGCTTCCGTTCGTAAAATTTGTGAAAAATGTCGACTAATTCGTAGGAGGGGACGAATTATAGTAATTTGTTCCAACCCGAGGCATAAACAAAGACAAGGATAATATTACTAAAGGAAATAAAGGAAAAGAAAAGGCACTTCCAAGGAGCTGGCAAAAAAAGGTCCGTTTTGGCATGAAATGGATATATCCATATATTTCTTGTGAAATAAAAAAATATGGCAAAACCTATATTAAGAATTGGTTCACGTAAAAATACACGTAGTGGTTCACGTAAAAATGTACGTAGAATACCAAAGGGAGTTATTCATGTGCAAGCAAGTTTCAACAATACCATTGTGACCGTTACAGATGTACGGGGTCGGGTGATTTCTTGGTCCTCCGCAGGTACTTGTGGATTCAGGGGTACAAGAAGAGGAACACCTTTTGCTGCTCAAACCGCAGCAGGAAATGCTATTCGAGCAGTAGTGGATCAAGGTATGCAACGAGCTGAAGTAAGGATAAAAGGCCCTGGACTGGGAAGAGATGCAGCATTACGAGCTATTCGTAGAAGCGGTATACTTTTAAGTTTCGTACGAGATGTAACCCCTATGCCACATAATGGTTGTAGACCCCCTAAAAAAAGACGTGTATAGAACTAAATAAAGGCTGAAAGGGTTTCAAGAGAAATAAACGATTCAATGATCTGATCAAATAAAATTACTATGGTTCGAGAGAAAGTCAAAGTATCTACTCGGACACTACAGTGGAAGTGTGTTGAATCAAGAAGAGACAGTAAGCGCCTTTATTATGGACGCTTTATTCTGTCTCCACTTATGAAAGGTCAAGCCGACACAATAGGCATTGCGATGAGAAGAGCTTTACTTGGCGAAATAGAAGGAACATGTATTACACGTGCAAAATCTGAGAACATACCACATGACTATTCTAACATAGTAGGTATTCAAGAATCAGTACATGAAATTTTACTGAATTTGAATGAAATTGTATTAAGAAGTAATCTATATGGAACGCGCAACGCGCTTATTTGTGTCCAAGGTCCCGGATATATAACTGCTCGAGACATAATTTTACCGCCCTCTGTGGAAATTATTGATAATACACAGCATATAGCTACCTTAACGGAACCAATAGATTTGTGTATTGGATTAAAAATCGAGAGGAATCGCGGATATAGTCTAAAAATGTCAAATAACTTGGAAGATCGAAGTTATCCTATAGATGCTGTATTCATGCCTGTTCAAAATGCAAATCATAGTATTCATTCGTATGGGAATGGGAATGAAAAACAAGAGATTCTTTTTCTAGAAATATGGACAAATGGAAGTTTAACTCCTAAAGAAGCACTTCATGAAGCCTCCCGAAATTTGATTAATTTATTTATTCCTTTTCTACATGTAGAAGAAGAAACGTTCTATTTAGAGAACAATCAACATCAAGTTTCTTTACCCCTTTTTCCTTTTCATAATAGATTAGTTAACCTAAGAAAAAAAAAAAAAGAACTAGCATTTCAATATATTTTTATTGACCAATTAGAATTGCCTCCCAGAATCTATAATTGTCTCAAAAAGTCCAATATACATACATTATTG